CCAAAGAGATACGACTTTGCACTATAGTTAGCTCAGCACCAATCAAGAATGCCCAAGGAATTCCAAGAATTCTTGTTATACATTTGTTCCAACCCTCAACCCTCTTTTCGAGATTCATCGATATTGAATCAATCGAACGCACTTCTAACACCTGTTCCACTTTTGGAAGACCTTGCGTTATATCACCAGATCTTGATTTTTCATATATAAATGTAACTAATGTATCTCCTTCGTAAAGGATTTCCCCATAATGTCCGTGAACAGTTGCTCCTGGAGTAGCCAAATAAGGCTTAGCTGATCGTATTACCACATAGTCAACTTGAACAATTAGAACTTGACCCGATTTTACATGTGGTCCTTTTTTGGCTATACATACATTTTCACAAATAAACTGCCCAAGACTAACGATTGTAGATATCTCTTCACAATAATTGTAATGGAGAAAATACCAATTCAAATTGAATGGATTCAAAATGATGTTACTGCATGAATCGGGATTCGAAATTTTCCCATTTTCATCCAGTAAATAATATTTCAGTATTTGAAAAATCTGTTTTAAATTGTCAAGTTGCAAATAGTTAGTTACCAAGATCTGATTATGGGTTATTAAATGGGAAAAAAAATCCAAATTATAAATTGGAAGGCCTGTTCCTAAGGGGCCCAACGAATTCCTAATTGGAATTAGGGGGTCCTTTTTAATTGATTCTTTTATCACATTGGGAGATTTTACATCGTTGAATGGGCCTATTCGAGAACAATTGGATGATGACAAAATTATCAAAGATTTAGATTCCTTATTTCGATTCAACAACGTATGAATAGTTCCTTGATTTGTATTAAGGGATTCTTGAATCCTTGCCTTGGAATAGGAATAAGTGGAAGAAAACGGATTGACATTAGCGCGATCTGATCCATTCTCAGAGATCCATCCTGAACCCGACAGATCGTTCCTTTTTCCGGTATACGAAATAGGCGATTTCGCCAAGTCGATTCTTAGAAAATCTCTAATCAAACTATTTGTCCTTATTTCAGCAAAGGAGGCACAGGCCCCTTTGATCGACGAACTTTTTTTGTCTTGGTCCCAATTCAACACTAAACAAGTCCGAACTAATTGAATACTTGTGTCCGAAATTCCACGAATTGCGTTGCCATTTCCATAAAGGATATAATTGACAATTCGAAGTTGTCCATTATCCCCTTCCTGCAAGAGATCCGGCGGGAAAAGTCTTCTTAAATTTATACCATCCATTATTTCATATGTGACTACAGGTCGAACCAAAACAAAATACTTTTTCTTGGTAGGTGTCATTCGTTGGATATAGAGCCAATTTTTCAATTTTTTGTATTCTTTGGAATTTTGTTTTCCCGCTCCCGGTGGTATCAAGACGCCACTATGTCGGGATACCTTATCTGTCTCTCCAGGAAAATGGATATCTCCAGAAAATATTTTCAGTTCAATTCTTTTTTTTTTTCTCTCCACTCGGACCAATCCGCCTACCTGACTTCTTGTATTTAAAGTGATTTGTGTATCTACCCCAATAATACTATTGTTCCGTACCATTATGGAAGAAGATCCGGGCAAGATGTGGACTTCTTCGGGAATAAAAAAAAATCGATCTACTTTCATTTGGTATTTTGGCCTAAATTCCTTGACTCCTCGATACTCAATCAAATCCTCTTTTTTGACGATTGAATCCATTTCTATAGTCCCATATTTAGTAATTCCCGAGCTCTTTCTTCTATATTGAGGATCATCGAAATAAGCAAGAATACTATTTATACGGAGAATACCATTTATGGGGATTTCAATTGAGATACCTGAAGAAGGTATTAGTCGGTTCTCGCCTTCTTGAATCGATTCGAGCGGGATGATGAATCTATTTCTTCGCCTCTTTGCCAATAAATCATAATTGCCGTCGAGAATGGCCGGATATCTGAGATTACAACGACCAGTACATGTGATTCGATTAAGTTCTGAATAATCAGGAATCCGATCTCCTTTTTTCTTTTTACCTTTACCAGAAAAATACGAACTAAAAATTTTGTGTCTCACTTGATTATTAGTTCCTGAGGGGTTAGAAATCTTGACAGAAAGAGAATAAGCGTTCATTTGATCTTGATCCTTGTGGATCGAACAGGAGGATCTCCAGGGCTCCCCTAATAATATCCATAAATGACTTGTTTTTGGTAAGAGATGGACATTACCATATGTAAATTCAGGTGCATGGTACACATCGGTATTCCAGTGCATTTCGCCCTCTGAGTCAGAATAAATATGTTTTCGAACCTTCTCTTTAAAATTCAAAGTCGATGTTCCCGCGCGAATCTCAGCAATCACTTGTTCTGATTCTACATATTGATCGTTTTGAACTAAAAGAAAACTTTTGGACGGAATACTCACATTGTGTATAATATCTTCACTCTCAATAGTTACATACAAGTCTCTAGAACATAGAAAAGCAGGATGTCCATGACGTGTACGTGTCGGATGAACCAAATC